GTATAGTGGATATACCAAGTTTTCGTTGCAAACCCCGAGATATTATTACTACGAAGGATAAACAAAGATCGAAAGCTTTGATTCAAAATTCTATTGCTTCATCCCCTCACGAGGAATTGCCAAACCATTTGACTGTTGACTCAATCCAATATAAAGGATTAGTAAATCAAATAATAGATAGTAAATGGATCGGTTTAAAAATAAATGAGTTGTTAGTCGTAGAATATTATTCCCGTCAAACTTGAACCTAACGAACATAACAAAGAAAGAGACTCAGACAATTATGTTCCTCTTTTCGACAAAGTAAATAGATCTAAGAGCCTTGATCCGCATTTTTATCATTTACATATCACAAATAAATCCGTAGTAGGATCGATTTCTTTTTTGCTCTTTCCGCGATATTTGTATTTTACGTACCATACCACAGTAATTAGGAATATGGATTCTCTATCAAATAAGACTGTTGGAATAATGATATCCATTGTTATTTGATTTATTGTGGTCGGTAACACTGGTAAAGTAAAAGTACCAGAAACGGAAAGAGAGGGATTCGAACCCTCGGTAAACAAAAGCCTACATAGCAGTTCCAATGCTACGCCTTGAACCACTCGGCCATCTCTCCTACATAGTCTTATTATTGACCAGAAACCGAGTGAATAGCGAATTATTCATATTATTGCAGTACAGGCACGACCGATGAACGGTTCCATAGGAATACAAAATTCCTTTCAAATTTCCTATTTATCAAGAACTTCTTTTATCATCTACTCCATAGATCTATTACAAATTCATGAATCGTACCATGGATTTTTCTATTTCATTTCAATTGTATAATGATTATTCCATCCCTTTCTTTTCCTCTTTGGATCATAACCAAATCCAAATTTCTCGAGTTATCAGAATCAGACTCGGGTTATCAGAATCCATAGTAAAATGAAAATAAAGTAAGTCCTTGGTTATTCAACTTAGATGAAATAGTAAAGGGTACAATTTGAGCGGAAGGTACACATCTTTTTATAATGTTTCTGTTTTTATGTTATTTTGTACTGTACAATTCCTTTGTTTGTGGGATCATTTTCCCTAATGAGAAGAATTATAGAATGGATTGCTAATTATGCCTAGATCCCGGATAAATGGAAATTTTATTGATAAGACCTCCTCAATTATAGCCAATATTTTATTACGAATAATTCCGACAACTTCAGGAGAAAAAAAGGCATTTACCTATTACAGAGATGGTGTGATTTGATTATTTTTTCTTGTTTTTTTTTAGTCCTCACTTCAGTCTTACGAGAAAAAGACGTGATTCGGAATAGAAAGAACCAAATTATGGAAATAAAGATACGCTTAGTGAAGGTAAAGTTTGGAAATAAAACAATTCCTTCTGTCGTGTATCCTCGATTGATCCAGCCTCAGATACTTTAATTATAATTATCCATTTTATTTTAGTATTGAACGAAAGGTTACACCTAAAAGTTCTGTATTGTGGGTCAATCCTATTCCACAAGTACCAATAGGAGACATAGGGGAAGAAGCACTACACTAGGAATCAACAACACGAAAACTTTGTTATAAATTACCCTTTTCCTTATCGGTATCGGGACTAACAAGAATGGTTGGGACAATGAACATCCATCTCGTTCGTACTTTGGATACCCGTATAACCATCAAAGATCGTTGAAGTGACTAATTCCTGGAAATAGTAGGCGTTGAGGACAAAGAAATCGTTGGAATTACCATTTCTATTTAGCACTACACTAATACGATTGGTGTTAAGAAAAAACCTCTTGCGGGAAGGCTGGCTAGAGATTTCTTGTAAAAATACCAGCTCCTGTCAGTTCATAATGAGAATAGGGAAATTTGGATTCTTTTGCCTATTCCCTTTAGTACTATGCACAGAAGAGAAGGGAGGAGCCGTATGAGATGAAAATCTCACGTACGGTTCTGGAACGGAGATTTTTTGAAAAAAAATGAACGACCGTAACGAATGTCGGCTCAATCCGAAGGAAATTATGCGGAAGCTTTACAGAATTATTATGAAGCTATGCGATCAGAAATTGATCCCTATGATCGAAGTTATATACTCTATAACATAGGCCTTATACACACAAGCAACGGAGAGCATACAAAAGCTTTGGAATATTATTTTCGAGCACTAGAACGAAATCCATTCTTACCACAAGCTTTTAATAATATGGCCGTGATCTGTCATTACGTGCGACTATCTCCACTATAGAAAGAAGAAAAAAAAAAAAAGATCAAATTGGCTAGTCAATACTAGAAAAAAATAGGCTTTCTACATATGCATCGTCCAAAGCAACGATTTTTATCAGCTGTAGTAAGAAAAGAAACTTCATGATAACATAACAAAAAAAAAAATAGGAAGAAATAGGTACGGTCTACATACTATATTCTATGGATAAAGGATCGAATTGATAAAGAAAGCACCGTAAAGATCAATTAGCGAACTTTTGGGTCGATACAGTTAAGAACTGCTTAC